TCAGATTTATTGGTACCTGTTTGAGCCACACTAAGAACTCCTATTTTTGATAAAAAGATGACATTTCTAGATAGGCCCTACGGGTTCTCAAAATAAAGTATCGACAGACCTAGTTCCTTGCCTATGCTTTTGCGGGGCAAGAATTCGTTAAGTTTGATCAACAGGATTAATAAAGTCCAAGTTGTTTTTTGTTGATCAGGCGACACCCAGATTCGAACTGGGGATAAAGGATTTGCAGTCCCCCGCCTTACCACTTGGCCATGCCGCCAAAATCCATCCAAAATAGAGAGAATTTTTCTCTCTATTCTGAATTCTTATATTCTATTCCTCTTCTCATTTTTATTTGAATTTTTTCCTTTCTTATTTTCTTTTCTTTTTGGATCTTGAATCCCATTGTACTTATCCCTTTCCAAAAAATAATTACTCTTTTTATCTTTTTATTAGATATTTTTTATATTCTTTTCTTTAATTCTTAAATTGATTGTATCTCAAAAAATGCGTTGCTTAAAAACTTACCTTAACTATTTCTTTTTCTTTATTACTCTTTAGTTACTCTTACTTACTTTTCTTACTTTGAATTAGCGAACAGCTCTGAAATTTGTATCTCCATTTGTATTCCCTTAATGGATGCAAAATTACGACGAATAATTATAAATTATAAGAAAATATATGTGTATATGTAAACCCCAGAATATAAATTTTTATAATTTTTATTTTTATATGCGGGATACCTAACCCGGGTCTATTTTTTATGCACATATCCCTAGGATCATCGTGCTTTCATTTTTCATTCAATATGAAGAGAAAATAGACATTAAGATAGAGTTTGACCTAACCTATGTTGTATCAAGTTCAATTATGATAAAAGATGTGATATACGGATAGCTAGATAGCTATATCGGCATGTACTTCCTAAAAATTATTCCTATGACTATTACGTATGCAATTTCATTCTATTTTAGAAATTCTACTATAAAAAAAGATTGGCTAATTCCCTTTTGAACATTCAATTGCATGTGCTAAAAAAAGAGAAACTCTATGCTGTTCCTTATTCTTTTTATTTTCTTTTTATCTCATTCATAGAGAGCAAATTGAATCCAGAATTCATTTATTTTTTCTTTTTTTTACCCTGTACTCTGATCATAATATCATAATAAAAGAAATAGAAATTAGGTAGAAATTGGATCAATTTTGATATCCGATAAAAGACTCTATGTGACATAATTTTTTCCCAGGAATGCTTTATCAATTTCCATTTCTTTCTATTTGTATTTGGCTCAAATTTGAACTTGCGTCGAAAATGCCTTCCTTTTCTCTGTCTTGCTTCCGTTCATACGTATGATATATATGGATGGAGTTGGCTAAAATTTTATGTGATTCAGTAACAAGAATATCCATTCCATCATTGCTAGACCGATCGGTATGGTTCGATAAATAGTGAGCCAAGCCAATAAGAATAATGGGATTTTTTCAATAAAAAGGAAACTTCAGATTAAGATGCTCCAGAATGGAAATGAGGGAATGTCCACAATACCTGGATTTAGTCAGATACAATTTGAGGGATTTTGTAGGTTCATTAATCGGGGCTTGACGGAAGAATTGAAAAAGTTTCAAAAAATTGAAGATAGAGATCAAGAAATTGAATTTCAATTATTTGTGGAAACATATAAATTGGTAGAGCCCTTGATAAAAGAAAGGGATGCTGTGTATGAATCACTCACATATTCTTCTGAATTATATGTACCCGCGGTCTTAATTTGGAAAAACGGTAGGAATATGCAAGAACAAACTGTTTTTATTGGAAACATCCCTATAATGAATTCTTTTGGAACCTCTATAGTAAATGGAATATACCGAATTGTGATCAACCAAATATTGCAAAGTCCCGGTATTTACTACCGTTCAGAATTGGAACATAACGGAATTTCTGTCTATACCAGTACTATAATATCGGATTGGGGGGGAAGGTCGGAATTAGAAATTGATAAAAAAACAAGGATATGGGCCCGTGTAAGTAGAAAACAAAAAATATCTATTCTAGTTCTATCATCAGCTATGGGTTTAAATATAAGAGAAATTATAGATAATGTTTGTTACCCTGAAATTTTCTTGTCTTTCCCGAATGATAAAGAGAAAAAAAAGATTGGGTCAAAAGAAAATGCTATTTTGGAGTTTTATCAACAATTTGCCTGTGTAGGGGGGGATCCGGTATTTTCTGAGTCCTTATGTAAGGAATTACAAAAGAAATTCTTTCAACAAAGATGTGAATTAGGAAAGATTGGTCGACGAAATATGAACCGGAGGCTGAATCTTGATATATCCCAAAACAATACATTTTTGTTACCGCGAGATCTATTAGCTGCTGTGGATTATTTGATTGGAATGAAATTGGGAATGGGTACACTTGACGATATGAATCACTTGAAAAATAAACGTATTCGTTCTGTAGCAGATCTATTACAGGATCAATTCGGATTGGCTCTTGCTCGTTTAGAAAATGCGGTTCGAGGAACTATATGTGGAGCAATCAGACATAAATTGATACCGACTCCTCAAAATTTGGTAACTTCAACTTCATTAACAACTACTTATGAATCGTTTTTTGGCCTACACCCTTTATCTCAAGTTTTGGATCGAACTAATCCGTTGACACAAATTGTTCATGGGCGAAAATGGAGTTATTTGGGTCCTGGAGGATTGACGGGGCGAACTGCTAGTTTTCGGATACGAGATATTCACCCGAGCCACTATGGACGTATTTGTCCAATTGACACGTCCGAAGGAATCAATGTTGGACTTATTGGTTCATTAGCTATTCATGTGAAGGTTGGTTATTGGGGATCCATAGAGAGTCCTTTTTATGAATTATCTGAGAGATCAAAAGAGGCACAGATTTTTTATTTATCACCAAATAGAGATGAATATTATATGGTAGCAGCAGGAAATTCTTTGGCCTTGAATTGGGGTATTCAAGAACAACAGATTGTTCCAGCTCGATATCGTCAAGAATTCCTGACTATTGCATGGGAAGAGATTCATCTTAGAAGCATTTTTCCCTTCCAATATTTTTCTATTGGAGCTTCCCTCATTCCTTTTATCGAGCATAATGATGCGAATCGAGCTTTAATGAGTTCTAATATGCAGCGCCAAGCAGTTCCTCTTTCTCGGTCCGAGAAGTGCATTGTAGGAACTGGGTTGGAAGGCCAAACGGCTCTAGATTCGGGGATTTCAGCTATAGCCAAACGCAAGGGAAAAATAATTTCTACTGATACTCACAAGATCGTTTTCTCAAGTAATGGGGATACTCTAAGCATTCCATTAGTTATGTATCAATGTTCCAACAAAAATACTTGTATGCATCAAAAAACTCAGGTTCGGTGGGGTAAATACTTTAAAAAGGGACAAATTCTAGCGGGCGGTGCGGCTACAGCTGGTGGGGAACTCGCTTTAGGGAAAAATTTATTAGTAGCTTATATGCCATGGGAAGGTTACAATTTTGAAGACGCAGTACTAATTAGCGAACGTCTGGTCTATGAAGAAATTTATACTTCTTTTCACATCCGAAAATATGAAATTCATACTCATGTAACAAGCCAAGGTCCTGAAAGAATCACTAAGGAGATCCCGCATTTAGAGGCTCATTTACTCCGACATTTAGACAGAAATGGAATTGTGATCCTGGGATCTTGGATAGAAACAGGTGATATCTTAGTAGGTAAATTAACACCTCAGGCAGCGAATGAATTGTCATATGCCCCGGAGGATAGATTATTACGAGCTATACTTGGCATTCAGGTATCCACTTCAAAAGAAACTTCTCTAAGATTACCTATAGGTGGAAGGGGTCGAGTTATTGATGTGAGATGGATTCATAGAAAGGGGGGTTCCAATTATAATTCAGAAAGTATTCGTGTATATATTTCACAGAAACGTGAAATCAAAGTAGGTGATAAAGTGGCTGGAAGGCATGGGAATAAGGGTATAATTTCTAAGATTTTGTCTAGACAAGATATGCCCTATTTGCAAAATGGAACGCCCGTTGATATTGTATTCAACCCATTAGGAGTTCCCTCACGAATGAATGTGGGACAGATATTTGAATGTTCGCTCGGGTTAGCGGGGGATCTGCTAAAGAAACATTATAGAATAGCGCCCTTTGATGAGAGATATGAACAAGAGGCCTCAAGAAAACTAGTGTTTTCTGAATTATATGAAGCCAGTAAGCAAACAAAAAATCCATGGGTATTTGAACCCGAATATCCGGGAAAAAGCAGAATATTTGATGGAAGAACAGGAGATCTTTTTGAACAACCTGTTCTAATAGGAAAGTCCTATATCCTAAAATTAATTCATCAAGTTGATGATAAAATCCATGGACGTTCCAGTGGACATTACGCACTTGTTACACAACAACCCCTTAGAGGAAGGGCAAAACAAGGGGGGCAAAGAGTTGGAGAAATGGAAGTTTGGGCTCTAGAGGGATTTGGTGTTGCTCATATTTTACAAGAGATGCTTACTTATAAATCTGATCATATTAGAGCTCGTCAAGAAGTACTTGGTGCTACGATTATTGGAGCAACAGTACCTAACCCAGAGGGTGCTCCAGAATCTTTTCGATTGCTCGTTCGAGAACTACGATCTTTGGCCCTGGAATTGAATCATTTCCTTGTATCTGAAAAGAACTTCCAGATGAATAGGAAGGAAGCTTGATCTCAATGAATCAGAATTTGTATTCTATGATCGACCAGTATAAACATCAACAACTTCGAATTGGACCAGTTTCTCCTCAACAAATAAGGGCTTGGGCAAAAAAAATTCTACCCAATGGAGAGATAGTTGGAGAGGTGAAAAAACCCTATACTTTTCATTATAAAACCAATAAACCGGAGAAAGATGGATTGTTTTGTGAAAGAATTTCTGGACCCATAAAAAGTTGGATTTGTGCTTGTGGAAATTATCGAGTTATTGGGTCTGAAAAAGAAGACCCGAAATCTTGTGAA